TATCACTATAAATAAGAACCAAAATTCCAACAGTAGTGATTAGTATTGACATAATAGAAGTAAGTGGATCGATCAAGTATCCGAATTCTAACGAAAAATCATTATTAATAATCCAAGACCATACATATTGATAGACAGAACTACTATTTATTTGCTGAATAGAAAGATTCATGGAAAAAATCATGACTATACTTAACAACAAAACGCTCTGAAAAGCCCACATACGGCGAAGACTTTTTGTTGCCGTCGGAAAAAGAAGAAGTCCCAACCCTATTAACATAGGAACTGGAAGTGGAAGAAAAGGTATTATCCACGCATATTGATATGTCTGTTCCATAAAAAAAGTTTTTTATTCTTAATTAATTGTTTCCGATTCACCGGATCTTACCTTTCGAAAAAGTCAATAAAAAATCAAGATATGCACTAACTGATTTAAGAAGTTTATATTAGTATTTATTAATATTAATTATTCTGAGTCTTTTCAAAACCGTTCAAATATTCAAAAAAGAAGTTACAATTGGTCAAATGATATGACCAAGTGACATATAAAAAAACGAACACTTATAATAGGAAAATAAAAATATAATAATTTATCGTAATCGTAATCAAAATTTATATTCATAGAGCAAGGATAAAAATTTAGCCTAAAAAGAGTACTTGATGCTGATACGAATTATAAGATTAACTAAGGTCATCGGTCTAATGAAAAACTCTTGATTTTAGTTAGTTTATTTCAATTCATTAACTAATTTTCAATTAATTAACTAATTCATTATGGGATTGATTGTTTTCCATTTCAATCAAAACAATTTATTAGTAAAGTTTAGAAAAATATGGAACTAAAATGAACTTTTTAGCGAGAAAGGATCAAAAATGACTGAGATCCTTTTTTATCAAACCACGTATCTTTTAACAGATTTATTACTAGTCTCGTTCGAATTTTAAAATTGAATTTAGTTGTATTTTTTTCTAGTTTGACTATCTATTTATTAGTCAAAAGTACAATCCTGGTATTTTATTAGATGTAAATCAAGTATAGAATGCCGAAAATAAAGGTCTTTTAGATTCTTTTTTTATTTTATTAAGTTTGATTTGATTTCTATGACATGCAGATTCTAAAGATATAACTTTGAGAGATAAACAACGCGAACTAATAGTTCCAAACCAAAAATTTTTGGTTTTACGGAATATTTTGTTATTTCGAGTCATTTTTGATCCAGTTTTCATGGATCTTTGACATATCTATATTTCTTTTTTATGAAGAGAATATTATTTAGAGAAAAAATAGATAATGAATAAGAATAATAATAGAACAATAGATGTCTTTCACATCCAACTATAACAATGAGTAACTTCTTCATTTTTAAATGGCAGTTCCAAAAAAACGTACTTCGATATCAAAAAAGCGTATTCGTAAAAATATTTGGAAAATGAAAGGATATTGGGCGTCGTTAAAAGCTTTGTCATTAGGGAAATCTCTTTCTACCGGGAATTCAAAAAGTTTTTTTGTACGACAAACAAATAAGTCCTAAAAAATTGGAATAATCGAAATGCATTTGATTCAAAAAATTGGATCAGTAATTTGTTAATATAAAATCTTTGTATGTTTTCACTCATATTTTGGTGGTGGGGAGTCTTTTTTTCCCCATCGACCTTTACAATTCCAATAAATAAAATTTTTTATCTTTTTCGGGAAGGGCAGATTGTTGAAACTAATGGATTCCATGTTAAAAACTAACTTCTTAATTTATTGCATTTACCATATATAATGGATTTACCATATATCTCCAATTTTCAGATCATCAATAAAAGAATCAATAAAAGAACTTGATTGTTGAGATATTATTATATTATGTACAAGTGTCAATTTGCAGTACTCCAAATACAAAATAGTTTTAGATTCATTGAGAAAATTGCTTTTTTGTTTCAAATTTATGATTATGAAATCAGATAAACCAGAAATAATGACATGACAATAAGCGTAAAAAATGAAAAAAGTTTTTTTATTCTAGCGAGAGATTTCTATAGCTGCAAGAGTTCGATTTTAGAATAGCATAAACTACGTAAAAAGCCCTAAGATAAACGGACACTTAAAGGAAAATAAATGAAACTAATGAATCTTCAAATTGACTTTTGAACTCATTTTTTTTATCAATTTAATTTTTACTAAAAAAACATATTTGATTGAATTGACTTGTTCAATCTCGACTATTGAATATAAATAGGCTATTATGAATTCGAGCAAGCCGCTATGGTGAAATCGGTAGACACGCTGCTCTTAGGAAGCAGTGCTAGAGCATCTCGGTTCGAGTCCGAGTGGCGGCATGCCATCTTCTAAACGAGATCCAATAGATCCTATAATAAAAATAAATTAAATTCCCAATAATTAATATTAATATGGGGGATCCCCACCTTTTTCTTTTTTATGATATTTTCAACTTTAGAGCATATATTAAATCATATTTCCTTTTCTATTGTTTCAATTGTGATTACAATTCATTTGATAACCTTATTGGGCAATGAAATCATAAAACCATATGATTCGTCAGAAAAGGGGATGCTAGCTACTTTTTTATGTCTAACAGGATTATTAATCACTCGTTGGATTTATTCGGGCCATTTCCCACTAAGTGATTTATATGAATCATTAATTTTTCTTTCATGGAGTTTCTCCCTTATTCATATAGTGCCCTATTTAAAAAAACGAAAAAATTATTTAACCACAATAACTGCCTCAAGTACTATTTTTACCCAAGGCTTTGCTACGTCGGGTCTTTTAAATGAAATACATAAACCCACAATATTAATACCCGCTCTACAATCGGAGTGGTTAATAATGCACGTAAGTATGATGATATTGAGCTATGCGGCTCTTCTTTGTGGATCATTATTATCAGTAGCACTTCTAGTCATTACATTTAGAAAGATTTTTTATAGTTCTAAAAGTAATAATTTATTAAAATTAAATGAATCTTTTTCATTTGGTGAAATCCAATACAATAATGAAAGAAACAATATTTTAAAAAAAACTTCTTTTTTTTATGCTAAGAATTATTACAAGGCCCAATTGATTCAACAATTAGATTATTGGAGTTATCGTGTGATTAGCCTAGGATTTATCTTTTTAACCATAGGGATTCTTTCAGGAGCAGTATGGGCTAATGAAGCATGGGGATCATATTGGAGTTGGGATCCAAAGGAAACTTGGGCTTTTATTACTTGGATCGTATTCGCAATTTATTTGCATACTCGAACAAATAAAAATTTGCAGGGGACAAATTCCGCAATTGTCGCGACTCTAGGCTTTCTTATAATTTGGATATGCTATTTTGGGGTCAATCTATTAGGAATTGGGCTACATAGTTATGGTTCATTTACGTTAACCTCTAGTTAAATAAAAGAAAAGTTATTACGAATACAAACAGAGTGCAATACAGTGTATATAAAACACATTGTGTCAACCGGCGAGAACCGCGTGAATCAAGTAGTGTAGTGATTCACGCGGTTCTCGCAAAGACCAAGTATGTTGGGTGAAAATTTAAATTCATATTTTGTTTTTACTTTATTTAAAATTTAAGAGAATCAAAATCCTTCTTTTTTTTCTTTTTTCATTATCCAACCGACTCTTAAAAATCATAGGAGTTTTTTCTTTAAGAAACTTTAAGAAAACTATCTATAAAAATAATTAGATAGAATACCTTCAACCTTGTCAACTGATAGCGAAAGAACAAAATCGGGATACATACCAATACCTATTACAGGTAGAAAAATGGAGATGGAAACAAATAACTCGCGCGGTCCAGAATCAAAAACATAAGAGTTTGGAGTATTAAATAATTTGTATCCATAGAACATCTGCCGTGACATAGATAATAAATAAATAGGAGTTAATATCATTCCAATTGCCATGACAAAAGTGATAGCTATTTTGGGCAGTAAAAGATATTTTTGGCTGGTAATTAGTCCTAAAAAGACTATAACTTCTGCAACAAAACCACTCATACCCGGTAATGCAAGGGAAGCCATGGAAAAGCTACTGAACATCGTAAATATTTTTGGCATGGGGATAGCTACTCCGCCCATTTCGTCGAGATAAACAAGGCGTATTCTATCATAACTCGTTCCTGCCAAGAAAAAAAGTGCAGCACCAATAAAGCCATGAGATATTATTTGTAATATAGCTCCATTGAGTCCCGTATCGGTTATAGAAGCAATTCCTATAAGTATGAAACCCATATGAGATACGGAGGAATAGGCTATTCTTTTTTTTAAATTACGTTGGCCGGGAGATGTTGAAGCTGCATAGATTATTTGTATTGTGCCTACTATCATCAACCAAGGAGAAAATATAGAATGAGCGTGTGGTAATAATTCCATATTAATCCGAATCAATCCATACGCTCCCATTTTTAATAAAATTCCGGCTAGAAGCATACAAGTACTGTAATGCGCCTCTCCGTGGGTATCTGGTAACCATGTATGTAGCGGTAGAATCGGTGATTTGACAGCAAAAGCAATAAAAAATCCAATATAGAATATTATTTCCAAAGCCACAGGATACGACTGATTAACTGATGTTTCAAAATTTAATGTTGGCTCATTAGAACCATATAAACCGATACCCAGAACTCCCATTAAGAGAAAAATGGAGCCCCCCGCCGTGTACAAAATAAATTTTGTGGCTGAGTAGAGACGTTTCTTTCCTCCCCACATGGCTAAAAGTAGATAGACCGGAATTAATTCTAATTCCCACATGATGAAAAAAAGTAAAAGGTCCCGAGAAGAAAATGATCCTATTTGACCACTGTACATTGCTAACATCAAGAAATGGAATAATCGAGAATCCCGAGTAATAGGCCAGGCCGCTAAGGTAGCTAAAGTAGTGATAAATCCTGTTAATAAAACGGGGCCTATGGACAGTCCATCTATTCCTAATTTCCAACGGAAATCAAAAAAACTGATCCATTTATAGTCGTCTACTAGTTGGATTAATGGATCGTCCAATTGGAAATGATAACAGAATGCATAGGTTGTTAGAAGAAGTTCTAGCATGCATATACATACAGTATACCACCTAATTACCCTATTTCCTTTATGGGGAAGAAAGAAAATTAAGGAACCCGCAAATATTGGTAAGACTACAATTATTGTTAACCAAGGAAATTTGTTCGTGGTAAAGACAAGATACGCTTGGACCAAAAAAACCAGTGCCAAAAAATATTTGATTTTTTGGCACTGGTTTTGGCGATAAAAAAAATGGACTCGGGTTTCTGTAACGTATTAATAAGCTATACCCATGCTGCGGGTTGTTTCATGCCATAAATAAACTCGAACACTCAAGAAATCTGTTGGGCAGGCGGATTCACATCTCTTACAACCGACACAATCCTCTGTTCTTGGAGCAGATGCTATTTGTTTGGCTTTACATCCATCCCAGGGTATCATTTCTAATACATCCGTGGGACAGGCTCGGACACATTGAGTACACCCAATACATGTATCATAAATCTTTACTGAATGCGACATTGGATCTATCCATTTTTGAACGTGATAAAGTTTCAATCTAGTAAATTGATAAATGAATTATATATTTAAATACTAGTACTAGATGAATCGATGAGTTCCTCGAGTTTTTTTATTAATCTACTTCTGGATTGACAGTGCCAAACTACTTTGATTTATTATCTTTACTTTATTTTGTGATAACACGATCATACCTTACGTGGCAGACATGCTAATTTGAATTAATTTTTGAAATTTTAATTGATGAAAATTCTAATTTATTTTATATTATAAAAAAGTATTACTTATTCAACAAATTAGATTGATTTATACGAGTTGATTTTCTGTTACGATAAATTGATGAAACAATAGCGAGTCCAATAGCAGCTTCAGCAGCTGCAATAGCTATAACAAAAATGGAGAAAATGGCTCCTTTTAATTGACGACTATCAAAAAAATCAGAAAATGTTACAAAATTGAGATTAACGGCATTTAATATAAGCTCAAGACACATAAGCGCCCTAACCATATTTCGACTTGTAATCAATCCATATAGACCGACAGAAAATAAATAGGCACTCAAAACAAGTACATGTTCGAGCATCATCAACCAACTCCTTATCAATCGCGATTCATTTCAATATGAACAACATTTTAACCGATTGGATTGACTAGTAACGATAACGAGTAATAGAATAGAATCTAGAATAAAGGAATATAGTGGGAATAGATCGAACTAATAAAGAATTTCTATTTTATATACAACGTCAAATAGAAAAAGAAAATGCATGTGATAGCTCATAAAAAGGTTTTTCCATTTCGTTTCGAAAGAGTATTATTGACGAGCTACAGCAATTGCGCCGATTAACGCAACTAAAAGAATTATTGAAATAAATTCAAACGGAAGAAAAAAATCTGTTGATAAATGAATCCCAATTTGTTGACTATTACTTATCAGATCTTGCTCGATAATCTGGTTTGCTTTTGCAGTCCAAATAATCCCGTACCATGACGTATCTGAAATAGTAGTAATTAGTGAAACAAAAATACTTGTACAGACCACAGAAGTTACTCCATCTCCCACGGTCCAAAGATGGAAATCTTTGGAATATTCTGAACCATTTATGAACATCACAGCAAAAATTATTAAAACATTTATGGCTCCTACGTAAATAAGGAGCTGCGCAGCGGCTACAAAATGTGAGTTCGATAGAATATAGAATAAAGATATACAAACAAAAACCAATCCCAACGAAAAGGCAGAATAAATGGGATTGGGAAGTAATACTACTCCTAGACCCCCTAATATAAGAGCCAATCCCAGAAAGACTAAAAGAAAATCATGTATTAGTCCAGGTAAATCCATTATATATAAAATAAGAGATAAATAAATCAAAATCTTTCATAACTTTATTGACCCGGTCAGGAAAAAGAGGTAACTCTACTTTTTAGACTAGTTCTTAATTAATTCTTAATTAATTATTATTAAACTAGATCAAAACGAGTTCTTAAGTTTTTATTTCAGGCAAATTTAAAATTGTTCGAATTGTGTAATCGTTAATTACTGACATTGGTAACCGACCCAAAGCAATTTGATTATAATTCAATTCGTGACGATCATAAGTAGAAAGTTCATATTCTTCAGTCATTGATAAACAATTTGTTGGACAATACTCAACGCAATTACCACAAAATATACATATTCCGAAATCAATACTGTAATTAAGCAATCGTTTCTTTCTAATATCAGTTTCCAATTTCCAATCAACAACGGGTAGATCTATAGGACATACGCGAACACATACTTCACAAGCAATGCATTTATCAAATTCAAAGTGGATTCGGCCACGGAAACGCTCGGACGTGATCCATTTTTCGTAGGGGTATTGAATAGTTACAGGTAAACGATTCGCGTGTGATAAGGTAATCATGAAACCTTGACCAATATACCTTGCGGCTCGTACTGTTTGTTGGCCATAATTCATGAACTCAGTTACC